TTCCTTCTCCGAGCTCGGGTTATGGAAGAAGGAACCGAGAAGGAGGTATCAGCAACAACTGGTTTTATTACGGGGCAGCTCATGATGTTCATATCGATCTATTATGCGCCTCTGCATCTAGCATTGGGTAGACCTCATACAATAACTGTCCTAGTTCTACCGTATCTTTTGTTTCATTTCTTCTGGAACAATCACAAAAACTTTTTTTATTATGGATCTACTACCAGAAATTCAATGCGTAATCTCAGCATTCAATGTGTATTCCTGAATAATCTAATTTTTCAATTATTCAACCATTTCATTTTACCAAGTTCAACGTTAGCCAGATTAGTCAACATTTATATGTTTCGATGCAACAACAAGATGTTATTTGTAACAAGTAGTTTTGTTGGTTGGTTAATTGGTCACATTTTATTCATGAAATGGGTTGGATTGGTATTATTCTGGATACGGCAAAATCATTCGATTCGATCTAATAAGTACCTTGTGTCAGAATTGAGAAATTCTATGGCTCGAATCTTTAGTATTCTCTTATTTATCACCTGTGTCTACTATTTAGGCAGAATGCCGTCGCCTATTGTCACTAAGAAACTGAAAGAAACCTCAGAAACGGAAGAAAGGGGAGAAAGAAAGGAAGAAAGCGATGTAGAAACAACTTACGAAACGAAGAAGACTAAACAGGAACAAGAGGGATCCACCGAACAAGACAAAGATAACCCAGTTTACGAAGATTCTTATCTTGATACCCATCAAGATAATTGGGTATTGGGAAAACTTAAAGAAGAGAAAAATGAAAAAACTTATTTCTGGTTTGAAAAACCTATTGTCACTTTTCTTTTCTTAAAGTAAACTAGAAAACTAGAATTGAAAAAATAAAAAAATTAATAAAAAGATTAATACATAAGATAAATATAAGAATAAATAAGACGATATCCGTCCACCCCCCATGTATTTGATCCCCTCTCCTATAAAGAAACTAGCAACACCGACCCCGTTCGTAATTCCATCAATTATATGTCTATCAAAAAACTGAATTAGTTCAGCTAATCCTCTTACACCCACAGTAAAAATCTTAGTATAAAAAATATCTATGTAACCACGATTATATGACCAATTGTATATACCATTTTTTACTTGGTCCAAGAGAATTCTCTTGGGGCTCTTCTTCACAAATGAATTGACTAAGCCCAAATTCTGTAGAGATGAATAAACAGATCCATATAAAATGGATGCTACAAATAATCCCAAAAGAGCTATACTTACCGAAAAAACTGCATTTTTCAAAAACTCATACCAATCCGAAGAATCCTTCGAATTTTGATGGAAAAAATCCGCGGACGGAGTTAACCATTTCGACAATAGATCAAAATCTATTACTCCTCGGTCAAAATTAATTCCGATTGCTCCAATGAATAAAGTAAATAGTACCAATACAAGCAGGGGAAATAACATAGTATTGTCCGATTCGTGAGGATAGGTGTAAGTGTATTTATTTCTAAAGTAAGTACTAAAGTATCGTACTCTATTTCTTACATTATCATCAATTCGATATATATCTTTTGAAAAAAAAGATACCTTATTATTCATTGTTGATAAAAGTAAATTTCTATTGACTGCTTTTGGTACTTCTTTTCCCCATAAGGATATTGAATAGAAAGAAGTATTTTTAGTGCTACTGTAATTTTGAAAATGAATTCGCAAACGTCCATCAAAAGTAAGTAAATACATCCGAAACATATAAAATGCGGTTAATCCTGCTGTGAAGGAAGCTATTATTGCGAAAATTGGTGAATACAACCAACTATCATTAAGAATTTCGTCTTTGGACCAAAAACAAGCAAGAGGTGGAATACCACAAAGAGAGAGCGTACCTAATAAAAAAGTAATTCTTGTAATTGGAACATATTTTGTTAAACCCCCCATAAGAACCATATTTTGACTTTTATCTGGTGAATATCCAACAATGGGTTCCATTGAATGAATAATGGATCCGGATCCCAAAAACAATAAAGCTTTCGAATAGGCATGGGTGATCAAATGGAATAAAGCGGCTCGATAAGAACCTATACCCAGAGCTAACATAATATAACCCAATTGAGACATTGTAGAATAAGCTAAACTTCTTTTAATGTCTCTTTGAGCAAGAGCCAAAGTGGCTCCAAATAATACTGTTATTACGCCTATTAAAGAAATGAGATTCATTATGTAAGGTATAACTGTGAAAAGAGGAAGAAGCCGAGCTACAAGAAAAATTCCCGCTGCTACCATAGTAGCAGCATGTATAAGAGCCGAAATGGGAGTAGGTCCTTCCATAGCATCAGGTAACCATATGTGAAGAGGGAATTGTGCGGATTTAGCAACTGCACCGACAAATAAAAAAGAAGCACACAGAGTAGCAAATAAAGAATCCACTCCATTATTACGAACTAAGTTATTAACTATTCCGAACAAATCCCGAAATTCTAAACTACCAGTTATCCAATAAAGTCCTAAAATTCCTAATAATAAACCAAAATCCCCTATACGATTGGTTACAAAAGCTTTTTGACAAGCACTTGCCGCAATTGGACGTGTGAACCAAAAACCTATTAATAAATACGAACACATTCCTACAAGTTCCCAAAAAATATAAATTTGTATCAAATTGGAACTAGTAACTAATCCCAACATAGAAGTATTGAAAAAACTCATATAAGCAAAAAATCTCAAATATCCTTGATCGTGAGACATATAATTGTCACTATAAATAAGAACCATGATTCCAACAGTAGTAATTAATATTGACATAATAGAAGTAAGTGGATCGATCAAGTGTCCGAACTCTAAAGAAAAATCATTATTGACAGTCCAAGACCATAGATATTGATAGATAAAATTTCCATTTATTTGCTGAATAGACAGATTGGCCGAAAACACCATAGCTATACTTAGCATCAAAACACTTGGAAAAGCCCACATACGACGAATATTTTTTGTTGCTGTCGGAATAAGCAGAAGTCCAAATCCTATTAACATAGAAACTGGAAATGGAAGAAAAGGTATTATCCATGCATATTTATATGTATGTTCCATAAAAAACAAATTTTCATTTTTTTTTATAATTGTTTCCGATTCACCAATTCTTATCGCTTTCGAAAGGAACAATAAAAAAATCAACAAAAAAAGATATGAAATACCTCAAATATTTTGATTTTTCATTATTTTCACTTTTTTCAGATATTGAAAATATTCAAAAAGTTCTAATTCGTTGGTCAAATGATATGACCAAATAGCTAGCTAAGAGTAATTACTTAGTTATTAACTTTATTAACATTAACTAAAAAAAGATATTTATTAAAATGGGTAATATGAGATTTTGAATCATTCTACAACAACTATACTACCATTCTATTCTGGCAATATGTAACCATATCATATACTATAGTATAGTAAGTAACCATATCATATACTATAGTATAGTAAGTAAAAACAATTATACCAAAACAGTATAATATGGATTATAGTATGCATTAATAAATCAACAAAAAAAAAAAAGACCTAATTATTCTAGTGAATTTTTTTGTAGTAATTATCTAACTCATTGCGGAACTGATTGATTGGATTCCAATCCAATAAGAAAGTATCAGAAATCTTATAATACTCCCTACCTCGTGTAGAACTGAATTTTTAAAAAACAAATGAGTTCCCCTTCTTAGGTAATGGAATGTCTTGTTTAACATATTAACTACTAGTTGTAGTTAAAGTTTGAACTTAAATTATAGACACGGCACTATGAGCTTATTCAATTAGAACTAATAGTCATAAAAATTCCTTTTCTAATTTTCCCTTCTTTATCCTCTATTTTTTCCTTAGTGTGTTATACGTGACATGCATGTATATATTCATATATAAATAATACATTTGTATTGTATGTTAAGAAAAAACGATTATCGACGGAATTAAGTATAGAAAATGACTAAAAAGAACAATCCATTTTGAGCAATACATGTCTTTCACATACAACAATAAAAATGAGTAACTTTTTTTTGAATGGCAGTTCCAAAAAAACGTACTTCTATATCAAAAAAACGTATTCGTAGAAATATTTGGAAGAAAAAGGGATATTTAGCTGCCATAAAAGCTTTTTCTTTAGCAAAGTCAGTTTCTACCGGAGATTCAAAAAGTTTTTTTGTGCGACAAACAAGTAAGAAAATCTTGGAATAATCTGAATTTCCATGGCTCAAAGAACTTCCAATTTTGGAATAGGAATAATTCCCATTAACTAATGTATTGAACTCCTCAAGATTAGTTAGAACTAGCTGCTATAATATGTAGAATACGAATTTATCTGTCTGCTGGTTCTAAGCATTATTATTATTATTTTCATTTTCTTTTCCCAATAGAAAAAAGAAAGATTTTTTCTATTGGGAAAAGAAAATGAAATTGTGATGGATATAAAAACTCTTTTGTTTTAGTATATGCCTAACTCAAGACCTAATTGGTTTGATATTATCATAAATTCGAAATTATGTACACAACAAAGAACAAAGAGTATTATTAATAGTTAATTAATACTTAATGATACTAAGAAAGTATCGAAATTGTTAGAAAAATTCCTTTAATTTAGTAATTAAAATGTGATACATATGAAATCCTATTTATTTCATTTTGTTAAGTGAGAAAATCAATCTCTTTGACGATTTGTTTTTCATTTATCTGATTTCACGAATTCAAAATAAATAAAGAAAAAATAGAAGAAGGGGGCAATTCTTATCTTAGTCTCTATCTCGATGGAAAACAAAACTTTCAAGTTCCAATTGTTCCGGGAGAACTTAGTATATATATAGTGCGTAAAAGTTGACTGTTTAAACTGAACCTACAATGACACTAACCAAGAATTATTGAAAATGAATTGAGTTTAAAGGAGCTCTTATTCATCCGTTCTAATGTTTACTAAACTATATTGAATCCTTGAATCTAGATCTAGACGATTCAACATGAATTGACTATTATTATTTCAAGCAAGCCGCTATGGTGAAATTGGTAGACACGCTGCTCTTAGGAAGCAGTGCTAGAGCATCTCGGTTCGAGTCCGAGTGGCGGCATACTCAAAAAGAGATACAATGAATCCTATAATGTATTTAATTCCCGATTTCAATTCTGTAATGGGACCTTTTTTATGTATGATATTTGCGACTTTAGAACATATATTAACTCATCTTTCTTTTTCGATCATTTCAATTGTGATTACGATTCATTTGATAACCCTATTAGTCCACGAAATCATAGGGTTACGTGATTCATCGGAAAAGGGAATGATCGCTACTTTTTTATCTATAACAGGATTATTAGTTACTCGTTGGATTTCTTCGAGACATTTTCCATTAAGTAATTTATACGAGTCATTAATCTTCCTTTCGTGGAGTTTTTCCATTATTCATATGATTTCCAAGATATGGAATCATAAAAATGATTTAAGTGCAATAACCGCGCCAAGTGCCATTTTTACCCAAGGTTTCGCCACATCGGGTCTTTCAAGTGAAATGCATCAATCGGCAATATTAGTACCTGCCCTACAATCTCAGTGGTTAATGATGCACGTAAGTATGATGTTATTGAGCTATGCAGCTCTTTTATGCGGGTCGTTATTTTCAGTCGCTTTTTTAGTCATTACATTTCGAAAAAACATCGATATTTTTTGTAAAAGCAAAAATTTGAAAATTCAGTCATTTTTCTTTGGCAAGATCGAATACTTGAACGAAAAAAGAAGTGTTTTTAAACACACTTCTTTTCTTTCATTTCGAAATTATTACAAATATCAATTAACTCAGCGTTTGGATTATTGGAGTTATCGTGTCATTAGTTTAGGGTTTACCTTTTTAACCATAGGTATTCTTTCTGGAGCAGTATGGGCTAATGAGGCATGGGGATCTTATTGGAATTGGGACCCCAAGGAAACTTGGGCATTTATTACTTGGACCATATTCGCGATTTATTCACATACTAGAACAAATCAAAGTTTGCAAGGTACGAATTCGGCACTTGTAGCTTCTATAGGATTTCTTATAATTTGGATATGCTATTTCGGGATCAATCTATTAGGAATAGGTCTACATAGTTATGGTTCATTCACATTAATATCTAATTGAATAAATTCCATGAGGAATACATAAGAACATCGTCCCATATATAACGAAATTTTGTGCGAGTTTTTGAGAACCATTTGAATGATTTCTTGAGTCAAATGGTTCTCAAAAACTTGGGATACATCTTATTACAATTCTAATTCACTTTATTTTTTTGTGTTGTACAGCGAATGATTTCAAAAATCTTAAAATAAAATTCAAAATTATAAGACTTTGCTTTCTGTCTCATTAATGAAAACAAAACTATCTATAAAAATAATTAGATAGGATAGCTTGCACTTTGTCAACTGATAGCGAGAGAACGAAATCCGGAAAAATACCAATTCCTATTACGGGTAAAAAGATACAGATTGAAACAAATAGTTCTCGTGGCCCAGAATCCCAAAAATTGGAGTTTGGAGCATTGAATAATTTGTATCCATAGAACATCTGACGTAACATAGATAATAAATAAATAGGAGTTAATATCATTCCAATTGCCATTACAAAGGTAATTAGCATTTTGGGCATTAAAAGATATTTTGGGCTGGTAATTATTCCAAAAAATACTACTGATTCCGCAACAAAACCACTCATTCCTGGCAATGCAAGAGAAGCCATCGAGAAACTACTAAACATGGTAAATATTTTTGGCATTGGGATGGATACCCCCCCCATTTCGTCTAGATAAACAAGACGTATTCTATCACAACTCGTTCCCACCAAGAAAAAAAGTGCAGCACCAATAAATCCATGAGAGAGTATTTGTAAAATGGCTCCGTTGAGTCCCATGTCGGTTATAGAACCAATTCCTATAATTGTGAAACCCATGTGAGATACGGAAGAATAGGCTATTCTCTTTTTAAAATTGCGTTGACCGAACGAGGTTGAAGCTGCATAAATTATTTGCATTGTCCCTACTATCACCAACCAGGGACAAAATATAGAATGGGCGTGCGGTAATAATTCCATATTGATCCGAATCAATCCATATGCTCCCATTTTTAATAAGATTCCAGCTAGAAGCATACATGTACTGTAATGTGCTTCTCCATGGGTATCTGGTAGCCATGTATGTAGGGGTATAATCGGTGATTTGACGGCATAAGCAATAAGAAAGCCCAAATATAATATTATTTCTAATGTCACAGGATATGACTGATTAGCTAATCTTTCAAAATCCAATGTCGGTTCATTGGAACCATATAAACCCATACCTAGAACTCCTATTAAGAGAAAAATGGAACCCCCCGCAGTGTACAAAATAAACTTTGTAGCCGAGTACAAACGTTTCTTTCCTCCCCACATGGATAAAAGTAAGTAAACAGGAATTAATTCTAACTCCCACATGATAAAAAAAAGTAAAAGGTCTCTAGAAGAAAATAATCCTATTTGACCACTGTACATTGCTAACATCAGGAAATAGAACAATCGCGAATTTCTAGTAACCGGCCAAGCTGCTAAAGTAGCCAAAGTAGTGATAAATCCGGTCAGTAAAATAGGTCCTATGGAAAGTCCATCGATTCCCAGTCTCCAGTGAAAATCAAAAATATTTATCCATTTAGAATCCTCCTCTAATTGAATTAACGGATCATCCAATTGGAAATGATAACAGAATACATAGGTTGTTAGAAGGAGTTCTCCCATACAAATACATTGAGTATACCACCTAAAGACTTTATTCCCCCTATGAGGGAGAAAGAAAATTGAAGAACCCGCGAATATCGGCAAAACTACAAGTATTGTTAACCAAGGGAAATAACTCGTGATAAAGACAAGATACGTTTTGGCCAAAAACCCGTGCTCGGAATAATATATTTTATCGAGTACGGGCTTTTGTCGGTAAAAAGGAATCAAATGATTCAAGTGGAGTTTTTTATAACGTATCAATAAGATAGACCCATGCTGCGAGTTGTTTCATGCCATAAATAAACACGGACACTCAAAAAATCTGTTGGACAGGCGGATTCACATCTCTTACAACCTACACAGTCCTCGGTTCTTGGCGCGGAAGCAATTTGCTTAGCTTTACATCCGTCCCAAGGTATCATTTCCAATACATCTGTGGGGCAGGCTCGTACACATTGAGTACACCCTATACATGTATCATAAATTTTTACTGAATGCGACATTGGGTCTATAAATTCCAGTTTTGAACATAAAAAATTTCGATCTGGTAAAGTAAAATCAGTAGTAAATGAATTATATAATTGATATTGTAGACACCAGACGAATCGGTGGTTTATCAAAAAAATCTTAAGAATTAATATTTTTCTAAATCTGTTCATGAGAAAAGACCAAGAGACTTTGATTTTCGTTTCAACAACCATGATCATACAAGTCACATGTGAGACTTCACATTGGCCAACGGATCGTCAATATTTCAATATCAATAGTAATATATTTCCACATTACTATACATATTACTAAAAAAAAAAAAAAATGAAATAATTAAAATAAAATTTTTTATATATTTTTTTTATATATTTTTATATTTATATATTTTTATATTTATATATTATAAAATTTATATAAAATTTATATATATATTATATTATGTCTTTATTTATATGATAGTTATGACTAATTATTCAACAAATTAGATTGATTGATACGAGTTGATTTTCTGTTACGATAGATCGATGAAACAATAGCTAGCCCAATAGCTGCTTCCGCCGCCGCAATGGCTATAACAAAAATTGAGAAAATGTCTCCTTTTAATTGGCGACTATCAAATATATCAGAAAATGTTACGAGATTAATATTAACCGAATTTAGTATAAGCTCAAGACACATAAGTGCTCGAACCATATTTCGACTTGTGATCAATCCATAGATACCGATCGAAAATAAATAGACACTCAAAAAAAGTACATGTTCGAACATCATTGACTAACTCCTCATGAACCCCGATTCATTTCAATATGAACAACAATTCAACCGATTTGATTGACTAGAATCGAGCAATTACAGAAAAAAAGAAGTACTTACAGTAGATTAAACTAAAAACTTTCCCTTTTTCATTTGATTTTTAATTTCTAATAATTTTATTAATTCTAAGTATTTATTTTATTATTGACGAGCCATAGTAATTGCGCCTATCAAAGAAACTAAAAGAATTATAGAAATGAGTTCAAACGGAAGATAAAAATCTGTTGATAAATGAATTCCAATTTGTTGAACGTTACTTAGAAGGTCCTGCTCTATAATCTGGTTTGATCTTGTAGTCCAAATAATTCCGTACCATGACGTATCTGGGATAGTAGTAATTAATGAAAAAAGAATACTTGTACAAACCAGTGAAGTGACCCCATCTCCAACAGCCCAAAGATAGGAATCGTTGGAATATTCTGAACCATTCATGAACATAACAGCAAATATGATTAAGACATTTATGGCTCCCACATAAATAAGGAGCTGTGCGGCAGCTACAAAATAGGAGTTTGATGGAATATAGAATAAGGATATACAAACAAGAACCAATCCCAATGAAAAGGCAGAATAAATTGGATTGGTAAATAATACTACTCCTAGACCTCCTAATATAAGAAATGATCCCAGAAACACTACAAGTATATCGTGTATTGGTCCAGGTAAATCCATTATGTATAACAGATAAATAAGTCGAAATATTTCATGACCTTACTAAATAGTCCAGGAAAGAGAAGGGTGTTACCCTTATTTTTTTCTTGTATATGATGGGTTCCTAATTGAATTAAAGCTTAATATGGATTAACGTAGATATAGATAAAGTTATTGGCCAATAATACTCTTTTTTATCTGAAAGAAAAAAGAAAAGAATAGTTGGAATTTCATATTTTGAAATCATCACGAAAACATATTCTCGCTTTAAATCAAAGAGTAATTCTCAACAATCAATAGTTATTAGTTATTATTTGTTTTGTAGTTTCCGACCAACCAAAATAAAAGAGACTTGGCTCCTTTATCTCAAATATTTCAAAAGAAAATCTTAGTAATCGGTAATCGTTCTTGAATCAAGGGGTTTATCTTTTTCCATTTTGATTTGAGTCGAATTCATAACTGTTTGAATTGTGTAATCTCCAATTACTGACATTGGTAACCGACCCAAAGCAATTTGATTATAATTCAATTCGTGACGATCATAAGTGGAAAGTTCATATTCTTCAGTCATCGATAAACAGTTTGTTGGACAATACTCGACACAGTTACCACAAAATATACAGACCCCCAAATCAATACTATAATTAAGCAATTGTTTCTTTTTAATATCTTTTTCAAATCTCCAATCAACAACGGGTAGATCTATGGGACATACACGAACACATACTTCACAAGCAATACATTTATCAAATTCAAAGTGGATTCGACCACGGAAACGCTCTGATGTGATCGATTTTTCATAAGGATATTGAATAGTTACAGGTAAACGGTTTGTATGGGATAGGGTAATTATGAAACTTTGACCAATGTACCTTGCAGCTCGTATTGTTTGTTGGCCATAATTTATGAACCCGGTCACCATAGGGAACATATTGTGGATCTCCGTGAATAAATTGATGTTTCTTTCTCTTGTTTGAGATCGTTTATGAATCTGGAATATCGTTATCCTATTCTGTTATTTATAGTGAAACAAGTTGGGAAGAAGTTGTCAATAATAGATTACCCAAAGAAATAGGTAAAAGAAATTTCCATCCAAGATTTAATAGCTGGTCCATTCTCATCCTAGGTAAAGTCCATCTTGCTGTGATAGGAATGAACAGAAACAAATAAGCTTTAGCTAATGTAATAAATATACCAATTGTCATTCTAAAGACTCCAGCCATTTTATTTATTCCGAAAAGTTCAGGAATGGATATGTACGGAATAGAGAAATTCCACCCGCCTAAGTAAAGAACTGTTATAAATAATGAAGAAACTAATAAATTTAGGTAAGAAGCAAGGTAAAATAGAGCGTATTTTATACCTGAATATTCCGTTTGATAACCTGCTACTAATTCCTCCTCTGCTTCTGGTAAATCAAAGGGTAATCTCTCACATTCTGCTAGAGAAGAAATTAGAAAAACAATAAACCCTATAGGCTGACGCCAAAGATTCCACCCCCCAAAACCATATTTTGACTGTGCCTCAACTATATCAACTGTACTTGAACTATTAGATAATCATAGTCGATAATAACATCACTGTTCGCATCGCTATTTCAAAACCGTACATGAGACCTCAGCTTCATACGGCTCCTCTATGGTCACAAATAAATGTAAGGACTTGTTCGGTATTATCACTATCTTTAGATAGTAAATAGAATAAATATACATCGGGAGTCAAAAATTAGACCAATGAAATTCCGTCTGCTAGAATAAAAAAAGGGTGCTTCCGAATTGATCTTATCCTTTAGAATTTCAATTTCTCTTTGTTCGGTAATAACTTAATCCTTCAATAAAATACTCGTTATATCAATAAATATGTTCTATCAATAACTATAACTATAAAGAAAAACTATAAAGTATAAAGAAAGAATTTGAAAGAATTTGGCATTAATTCAAAATTCATGATAAGAATTCCATATGTATGTATAGATATGGGTGGGGAAAAGAAATAATAAATAAAGATCTTTATTTATTTTTATTATTTTTCATTTTTCTCATTCTATTTTTGCATTTCATTTCTTTTGTTCCTGTTCTTCTTTCTCAGAGGAGGGAGTACTCTGAAAAACAATACAATTACAATAAAGGATTAATTCGTTTTTGATAGTCATTTCTTTAATCAGTGAATAGGAGCATACTCTAGATCGGAATCATGGGGAAGTACTGCTTGGTCATTTCTACCAACTTAAAGTCCTCATTATGATTCGTTTTATCCACAGTTTTCCGCAAAAATACCCTTTTTTGATACCTTACGTTATCTCCATTACTAATCTTTTGTGTACCTTGGTGTTCCTAACTGTCCACTGATTTTTGATTGATCCCCGGTATGGTAATACATACAAGATAGTAGTGGAAACCCCATACAGTTGATCTTTTGTACCCGCTTCAAGATATGATAATGAGTCAAAGAATCTTAATCTTGGGGTAAACAGTTTACACTGCTTATGTTTATATTCTTGTACATAGGGAACGAGATTTTATCTTCTTACTGCAAATTTCTAAGCAGTTTGATTTTACTCATATAACTATCTAGCTTAACTCATCAACCCTAATGATGAATAAAAAATGAAAATATCCATTCAATATATTCAACCTCTTTACTTTATTTCTAGAGAGGAGGGAAAATAATCATGTTCCAACGAATCACACGTAGAGATATTGATAACACACAGAGAGTTAATGGTATTTCATAACTAATAGATTGAGCAGCAGCCCGTAGACCACCTGAAAAGGAATATTTATTATTCGATCCATATCCTGACATAAGAAGTCCAATAGGAGCAATACTTGAAATGGAGATCCATAAAAAAACACCTATACTGAGATCGGCCAAAACAAGGTGATATCCAAAGGGAATTACTAAATAACTTAGTAGAACTGATATGACCGCTATAGACGGTCCCACGCTGAACAAACGAATATCTCCTCTGGATGGGAGGAGGTCCTCTTTAAAAAGTAATTTGGTCCCGTCCGCTAGAGCTTGAAGAATTCCTAACGGGCCGGCATATTCAGGCCCAATACGTTGTTGTATTGCTGCGGATATTTCTCTTTCTAACCACACAATTACTAGTACCCCTATTGTGATTCCCAATAGAAGGGTGAAAATAAGAACAAAGATCCATATGAGTCCATAGACTTCTTTTAAGGATTCCGATCTAGAAAAAGAATTGATAGCTTGTACTTCTACTTCTGTTGTATCAATTATCATTTCAACGATCAACTTCTCCCATAATGATATCTATACTACCTAGTATCGTCATGATATCAGCCAATTTCATTCTTTTAACTAGTTGAGGGAGAATTTGCAAATTGATGAAACCGGGTGGACGAATTTTCCATCTCCAGGGGAAAACACTACTATCTCCTATCAAATAAATTCCTAATTCCCCTTTTGGGGCTTCTACTCTCACATAAAGTTCTTGTTTCGACAATTCAAAATTGGGTGAAAGTTTTTTAGTAATAAATCTATATTCAAAATTATTCCATTCGGGATTTTTTGCTCTATCAAAGCGTCGAACTTCTAAATTCTCATAGGGTCCTCCGGGAATTCCTTCTAGAGCCTGTTGAATAATTTTTATAGATTCCTTCATTTCACCGATTCGTACTAAATAACGAGCTAGTGAATCTCCTTCTTTTTGCCATTGGACTTCCCAATCGAATTTATTATAACACTCATAATGATCAACTTTACGAAGATCCCATTGGATTCCAGAAGCTCGTAGCATCGGTCCTGATAAACCCCAATTTATTGCTTCCTCTCCACCAATAATGCCCACTCCTTCAACTCGTTCCAAAAAAATTGGATTCCGCGTAATAAGTTTTTGATATTCAACAATTCCTGTTAAAGAATAATCGCAGAAATCCAAACATTTATCTATCCAACCATAAGGTAGATCGGCAGCAACTCCCCCAATACGGAAATAATTATGCATCATTCGCATACCTGTAGCGGCTTCGAATAGATCATATAACAATTCCCTTTCTCTGAAAATATAGAAAAAGGGAGTCTGTGCACCGATATCCGCCATAAAAGGTCCAAGCCATAACAAATGAGAAGCTATACGACTCAGTTCTAGCATAATTACTCTAATGTAAGTGGCTCTTTTAGGTACTTGAACACTTTCCAATCGTTCTGGTGCATTTACTGTTATTGCTTCTGTGAACATAGTGGCTAAATAATCCCACCGTGTTACATAAGGCAAATATTGTATAATTGTTCGATTTTCCGCTATTTTTTCCATCCCTCTGTGTAAATAACCCAATACGGGTTCACAGTCAATAACATCTTCACCATCGAGAGTAACGATCAGTCTAAGAACACCATGCATTGATGGGTGGTGAGGACCCATATTAACTATCATGAGATCTTTTCTTGTAGCCGGTACAGTCATATCTTTTTTTCCTTAATTCATTATTCCATGAATTTATCAAAATGAGGTTCATCAAAATGAAAAATCTAATAACTACTATTAACTAATAACTAAAGAACAAAATTCAAACCAATCTTAAAATTAACGAGTTTTTGACTCCCGAATACCCAACTGACCAATCAATTTCTTATAACGTATTCTATTTTTCTTTGACAAATAATCTAGCAGCCGTTGACGTTTTCCCAGAATTTTTCGTAGACCTCTTTGCGACAAAAAATCTCTTTTATGTAATTCCAAATGTGAAGTAAGTCTCCGTATCTTATTGGTGAAACTGAATACTTGAAATTCAACAGATCCGCAGTTTTTTTCTTTTTCTTGTCGAATAGCTGAGATGAATGAATTTTTTACCATAAAAACAAGTTTTTCTATTTTTTTCGTGGATTTGACCGATCAGGAAAAATAATAATTTAATTATTATTATATCAGTTATTTCCAGTTATTTGAATCTAGATACACAAAAATTTTTGATTTCTTCATATACAATATATTTTTTTTTTTATTTTATCCAAATCAAATTCCAAATCAAATTCAAAATTTGATTTGGATAGAAAGGGATGATACATTTATGCATTCAGGGAAGAGAATAATTTTTTTTTTTTACCTAAAAAGAGGATTCTGTCGATTTCTTACTAGATCCAATGGATACGTAATTAAATCGGTATCATGTACCAGAATGTAACATAGCGTATGCATATATTTTTCGGCTTTTATTTACCAAATATCTTCTGCGATAGATATATAGGAAATATACTATTAAGTGATTCTGAACCGTGGATACATATGTATTCTTGACATACTGAAACGACTGCCGTTATTGGTATCAAACCAGTAACGATTCATACAAGCAAAATCTTCTAATCGATAATTGGGCCAAATAAACAATTTGAATTTAATGAAATTTTTTGCATCTATATTAAGATGCTTTTCCTCGTTCAAAAATTGTCCACAGTTTTTTATGTTGTTTTGATTGCAAAATATTGAATTTCTATTATCCACAACATTCCAATTCCGGGAATTGAAACAAATTTGAATTCTCAATTCTCTACGACATCTGGGGGATAGAATACTTTCAGGAACAAGGAAATCATAATGATTTTTGTTTCTATTCATAAGCGTATTGCTGTGTCGTGCAACGGATCCATCAAAATTCTTTTTATCAACATATCCATTTTTTATTATGCATTTTTCATTAATTTGGTGCTTATTCTTATCAACCAATGAAATACCTACAGTTTGATATATAATATATTTTCTATCTCTTTTCATAGATAGACGAATTGGTTCGATAATAAATATTCCCCTTTTTATCAATTCTGTAAGAGTTAGGTCTTTTTGAATCAACATTACATACGGATGCATTTCTCCTCTTTGAATTGAGGATATAGCAATTTCCTTTGGATCTATCAGTCTAAGTAGAAGACAATATACCTTGATATTATTGATCATTCTTTGACTCAAGGGGTCATCCCATCTTAATTGAAAAAGAAAATATTTTTTTAGGAAAAAATTAAGTTCTGCTTCTTTTTTGCTCTTGGATTGTTTTTTCTTTCTACCCTTTTTAATGTCTGCTCCCGTGTAATCTTCTTTTACATCTTTCTTTTCTTTTTGTTTTTGTAGATCTGATACAAGATCTCCTTGACCTTGTTGTTCGTTTTTTTTTTGGTTGGAATTTTCTAATTCAAGATATGCTTTTTTATTAGTTAATATAGGAAGATTTTTTTTTTTATTTACGTCGATCTTTTCACTTTGACTAATATTTTCACAGAAATTCAAAATTAGTAATTTGATTGGTATGATCCACGGTTTAATCTTATACGCATCAAAAAGTAGCACAAATTCTGGGAAAAACCAAGGTTCTATATTTGATATGGTACGATATAACTTTTCTTGATTCATTCCCATCCAATCAAAAAAAATTCTTTTTTGATTGGATGGGTTGATTTTATGATGAATCGTAAAAGAAAAAAGATCTTTTTTTTCAAATTTTTGAGAATTTTTAGTTTTAGCATTTTGATGAATCTTGGTGTCGATATGCGTATTGGTCCAGGTCTCAATATCGATATGATTTCTAATACAGAAATGGAGAATTCTCCAATCAAAAATTTTTCTATCTATATTTTTGTCTGTATCAATAATAGATCCTTTTTCTAAATAATAACTAATAGATATACTTATCAATCCATAAAATGATTCGGGTTTCGGTGTATTGAAATTATATGGAATTTTTTTGTCCTCTACTTGTAATGCTGATCCATAAATATAAGAGTCCTTACTATCCACATAATTTAAATATTTATATGATAAAAGATCATATCCGTAATGCTTTTTCAATTTGACTTTTTGACTCATCAACGAATCCACCGCATAGTAATTTTGTTTCATGTAATGAATTAATTGGTCTTTTTCTTTTTTATATAAATCCAATTTCATTGAGTTTTTCTTTTGAATCATACGACATTGATTGACTCTATTTCGCCACTTTTTCGCTACTAAGTGAGACCACTTAGTCTGAGATAAATTGTATTGATAATGACCCCTTAACCAAATTTTCCATTTATTCATTCCATACTTATCAATTTTCTTATGTCTTGATTGGGAATAAAATATTCCTCGTGTCGTACAATAATTCTTGATTATATCCTTAAGAAAAGAATAGGTGCCGTGATGTTGAAGTACAGATCTCAAATGATACCTGTTAAGTAATTGATTTTGTGATAATTTGTAAAATACATATGCTTGAGACAAGGAAGATAAGTCACAATAAATATTAGAATTATTATTAATGTTAGTATTAGAAAACGACTTTTTTATAGTAGAAATAAAGTTCATTGTATTTTGATTTGTGTTCTCAATTCCTTCTTGATTCGTTTCGTCGTTGAAAATGGATTTATTGATGATTTTTCTTATTGATTCAAAGAAAAGTTGTGCATTGATCCTTGGAATCTTAATGATACATAGTAATATATCCGTGTATATTTTTTCAATGAAGGATTTCATAAAATAATACGATTTGCGTATTAATCGGATATTTTTTCTTTTGAATTTTTGCCAAAAATCCTTCTGTGATTCCGATCTTTTATCATCACAAGTTAGAACTTTTTTTTTCTTGTCTTTTGTGATTCCTTCTATTTGAGTCCTAATTGTGGTTGTCTTATTAGCAAGATCTTTCATTTTTGTTTCTATGAGTAAATAATTTTCATTTACACAACTCGTGGATCGAATGCGAATGGTCGATTCGCGGATAATCTTATTATTTATATTGGAATCTTTTCTGTTTTCATTCGATTCATATACTTCCACCTTCCTCAATTTCAACAAGAAAAAGGGGTTTCTTTTTTCAAGTTCTTTCATTATTAGGTTTATAACTAGAACTATTTTGGCGACCCACCTTGTTTTTTCTTTTGAAACTTTTAGAAACCGCTTTTTTCTTTCTTTGAAAACCCTTATAACTTGAAAAATTTTCTTTTTCACTTTTATCATTTTTTTTTCGAGTTCTTTAAAAATGGGTTCAAAGAAAGAAGGTCGTTTTCGGGGAGACCCAAAAGGTAGTTCTGCTTCCCTTCCCCAGACTGTTAAAAAACAAAAATTATCTTTTTTCTCTTTTTTAGTAATTTGCTGATCTCTATGATGAGATCGTATCTTAGATCTTCGCCAAGGTTTCAGACAGAAAGGAAATAGAATCTTTATTTGAATACCATCTGTTAACCAATTTTTGGGAAATTCTGTTTCTGATAATTGAACACCATTATAGGTACATTTAACATGCATTTCTCTATTCCATTCCTTCAAATCCTCGTACCACTCGTGGAATTGCAATAATAACATACGTCCAATATTTTTAGCTATTATCAATAAGGGCAATATAACGTATTTTCTAAGAAAAGATTGGGTTACTAACATGAAACCCCTTATTGCTTGAGTAAATATAAAAGTATCCCAAGCTTCTGATATTGCTATTCGTTCATTTTCCTCTTCTTTCTCTTCATTTGTTTTCTCCTTTTCTTTTGTCTCTTCCTCCTCATCAAAATAAGAAATTTGCAATTCTGGGGTTTCCCCTACCCAATTCCTAAAAACTAGATTAATCGTTTCAGAGATATCAAAAAACGAAAAAAAAAATGTTTTGTCTATTCGATCCAAAAAAAGTGGAGAATGTACATTTGCTTGAAATATTTCCCAAGTAACTGTTTTACGTCTTTGAGCACGCATGGATCCTTCGATTATACCGCGGCGAAAATCTGATTGTTGTGAATAACGTATCAAAGCCACCTCCTCTTCTTCATCACTAGTGTTAGTATTACTAGTAGTATTATTACTAGCCCTGGAATTAGTACTTTGATCATTATCAGTATAAATTACCACGCGTTTGCCTTTTCTTGAACGAATTTCAGGATCCTCCGCCGATTCTTCTTCATCTTCTTCTTCCTCTTCTTCCAAATCGTCTGTCAATTTGTATGACCACCGAGAAACCTTTTTACTTATTTCTTCCATTCCAATGGATTTCTTTCTAATTCTTGTTAGATCGTTTGGATCGGTTGTAATTATATCGAATACAAATTTCAAAGATTTTGCTTGACTTTCTGAATCAATTCCTTGCGCGCGTTTAAAAGAAAATTTTTCGATTGAGGTTAACCCGATGGAATTCAATAAAAATTCCCCGCCAAAGTCAAACTTATTCTTTTGATGTTCAAATTCTCTAGAATCTTTATGAAATAGACCATGAATCTTATTTATCCAAAACATTTCTACGGTATCTTTTGTTGAAGTTATTAAATTATTCATGATTGCACGTGAATCAAATTTTTTTATTGTTCCTCGATGAGGTCCGTTCAAAAAAGGATCATACATTTTTGGCAAGTATTCTTGTTCATTTTCATCATCGCATAATCTAGTCCTTTTTTCTAGCATATCTAAAGCAAGAGATCCCTTCTCTTTTTCTAGTTCTAGAATTTTTATTCGACTTATCAATTCATTGTTCAAGTTGTATTTTTTTTGTTTATTGGTATAAACCCAATAATTATACAGGTTCTCGTGAGATAGTTTTTCTGTCGTGTACAAAGAAATTTTCCGTTCTATCATTTCTGAAAAAGTCGATAAACTGGGCGGATATGTAAAAGATATTATTTGTTTTCCATCACTTGGGCATATATAAAAAAAATATTGTGACATTTCGTTTCGTACAGCATTTTCAAATCGATCATTTTTTATATATCTCAATGGGCGATTCCATCGTTTATAATCGAAAAGAAAAGTGACAATAGGTTTTTCAAACCAGAAATAAGTTTTTTCATTTTTCTCTTCTTTAAGTTTTCCCAATACCCAATTATCTTGATGGGTATCAAGATAAGAATCTTCGTAAACTGGGTTATCTTTGTCTTGTTCGGTGGATCCCTCTTGTTCCTGTTTAGTCTTCTTCGTTTCGTAAGTTGTTTCTACATCGCTTTCTTCCTTTCTTTCTCCCCTTTCTTCCGTTTCTGAGGTTTCTTTCAGTTTCTTAGTGACAATAGGCGACGGCATTCTGCCTAAATAGTAGACACAGGTGATAAATAAGAGAATACTAAAGATTCGAGCCATAGAATTTCTCAATTCTGACACAAGGTACTTATTAGATCGAATCGAATGATTTTGCCGTATCCAGAATAATACCAATCCAACCCATTTCATGAATAAAATGTGACCAATTAACCAACCAACAAAACTACTTGTTACAAATAACATCTTGTTGTTGCATCGAAACATATAAATGTTGACTAATCTGGCTAACGTTGAACTTGGTAAAATGAAATGGTTGAATAATTGAAAAATTAGATTATTCAGGAATACACATTGAATGCTGAGATTACGCA